TCTTAATAGCATTATCGATTAAAAATGTATTTTCTAGCATTTGACCGCGTACCATTGAAAGCTTTAGCCGCACACTTGAACGATAACCCATAAAGTCAAGGGAATGATTGGATAATTGGTTTATATAAATCCTTCCTGGTTGAGACCACAGGTAAAAATAAAATTTCCAGAAATTGACAAAGTAATATTTCCATTTATTCATCAAAAGAAACGTCCCTTTTGAAGCAAGAATTGATTTTCCTTGATACCTAACATAATGCATGAAAGAATCTTTGAACAACCATAAATTCGCTTGAAAAGCCCTGGCAAAGACTTCTGCAAGATGCTCTATTTTTTCATAGAAATATATTCGTTCAATAAGGACTCCAGAAGATGTTGATCGTAAGTGAGAAGATTGGTTACGGAGAAAGAGGAAGCCAGATTCATATTCACATACATAAGAAGTATATAGGAAGAAGAATAATCTGTGATTTCTTTTTGAAAAAGAAGAACTGGCTTTCTTTGAATTTGAAGTAATAAGACTATCCCAATTATGACATTCATGGAGAAAGAATCTTAATAAATGCAAAGAGGAAGCATCTTTTGTCCAATATCGAAGAGCCTGAACCAAGATTTCCAGATGAGCTGGGTAAGGTATTAGTATATCTAATACATAATTTAAATGTGAAAAGTTGTCCTCTAAAAAAGAAAATATTGAATGAATTGATCGTAAATTATCGGATTTAACTACCCCTTTCCTTTCTAGGGAAGATATTAATCGCAGAGACAGTGGAATTTCCATAATGGTTGAAGAAACCTCTGACATTACTTGCGAATAAAAATTCTTGTTGTGCCCCAAAAATGGAGTCTGTTTAGAATCATTAACAGAAAGAATCAAATGATTCTGTTGATACATTCGAATGATTAAACGTTTCACAATTAGTAAACTGGATTTATTGTCATAACCTGCATTTTCCAACAAAATCGATCCATTTAAACCATGATCATGAGCAAGTACATAAATATACTCCTGAAAAATAAGTGGATATAAGAAGTAGTGAGATCTATCTAGCCCTAAATAGCTTTGGAATTTCTCCATTTGAAATTCTATTTAAATGAAAGGTAGAGGATTTTGGGGGTTATAAATGATACATAGTGCGATACAGTCAAAACAAGGTATTATAGTACAAACCGAATAGATACCTCGGATACAGATAAACTTATCAACAGATTCTCTATCCTCTCTTTTTCCATTTCAATTTAAGTATTTATGTTCGTTTTCATTATAGGATAACAAGATGATTAGAAATCCTTTACTTTTTTCAACCCAATCGCTCTTTTGATTTTGGAAATTTTTTATCAATATACTGTTTCTTATACACATACTTCTCCATTATGGAATGGAGAGTGGTAATATTTAGGATTCATTAAAAAATCAAGAATACATTCCTGGGAGAAAGCCTTCCCGTATTGGGCACTAATCTTTTTTTTAACGTCTAATTAGATCGGGTAATCATTCAAATTAAGAACGGAAGCTCGTTGCTTTTTCTTTCCCTATAATAAAAATGAAATGAATTGAAGCCATGGGGCCCTATCCATTTATTAATTCGACCCAACTTGAAATTGACTTCGATTTGCTCCCTTTGAATAATTTAAATTAAATGAAGGCTTTGTATCGAGCCGGAAAGAATAAAATATTCTCAGAACTCTTAATTGATACGACATGCTATTTTTTCCATTCATTCCCTTTCAGGATCAGTCGTGGTCTTCCAAACTTTACCGATGGTATGGACGAATCCCTCGCTTCATCTAAATGTGTAAAAGATCCTAGCCGCACTTAAAAGCCGAGTACTCTACCGTTGAGTTAGCAACCCAAATAGAAAAAGGGTATGTAGATACAATCAGAATAAAACAAAATGATTAAATCAAAGCATTAATCTACGAAATAAAAAAAGGTATAAAAAAATTTTCTAATCTATTTGGAACATAAAAATGACTAAATCAGATGAAAAAAAAAAAAAAAAAAAAAAAAAAAAAATTTCCCGATCAAAAAAAGAAAGAAATGTAAAAAATGCTGGACCATCCCCTATTTCTATGTTATCCACTTTTTCAATCAAAAATCCGAGTAGCAAAGCTAATCCAACGAACCCATCATTTGAATCAACAGGTAAAAAATCAAACCTATGGGACGGAAATAAATAGAGCTGCTTATCACGATGAATTATATTTGTTCGATACAATATTGTCAATATAAAGGTTAATAAAAGAATACGATGTAAAAAATACAAGAACTAAAATTGAAATAATAGTAAAAAAAAACTTGTGTTGGATTGGCACTGCATATGCATATATACTAAAATTTTTAGTTTAGATGGAGAAGAAATAAAGAAAAAGTAGAAAAAGGATTTATGCAATCAATAGTGTATTGAATCCATATATAATAAGTCGAATAAAGAACTTCGATTCCTTTTGCAGGTAATGCCAGAATTTTCTATTTTGTAAGGATCCATCAAATAAGGTTTCCTTAGAAAAAGATTCTATAAAAGCAATTATAAATAGATACGAATAGAGCAATAAAAGAAGGAAATAAAAAAACATAGTATAGAAAAGATATCCAAAATGATATAGAAATCACTATCCTATCCTTAGTTTTTATTTCTTTAATTTAATTGAATTTCGTTTGATTAGGGCAAAGTTCCTTAAAAACCTCTGCCTTTTTTAAAATATCCTGAACAGTTCCTGTAGGCTGAGCGCCTTTTTCAAGGAAATAGAGAATAGCGGGAACGTTTAAATAAGTTTGATTCTTGATAGGATCATAAAAACCCACTTTCCGAAGATCTCTTCCTTCTCTTCGGGATCGAACATCAATTGCAACGATTCGATAGACGGCTCATCGGGATAGATGTAGATGAAAAAGAACTCCCCCCCCCCTAGAACCGTATAAGAAGTTTTCTCCTCGTACGGCTCGATAAAAAATGATTCGAAGTTTTGTCTATGGATAAAATTAGAATAAATAGGAAAGGAATCCGTAAAATAAATTAGTCTATATTTTAACTCATAGTCATTTTTATTTAGCTTCCTTACTGAAAAAAAAATCATTTGTACTCATAACTCAAGTTCAATAATTCTCAAATATCTTAAATAAATTAATATTTTTTTTGAGTGGTCTTTAACCCCCCCTTTTTTTTCGTCTCGTTTAAAATATATTTGGATTCTTTATTTGGATCCGTGAGACAATTGAAGTGGTGTTTCCTTGTTCTGGGATCCTTTATCTTGGTTTTAAATCATTGGGTTTAGACATTACTTCGGTGCTTCTTAATCCTTTCAAAATGGTAGCAACATACCCCTTTTGTGATTTCTTTCTATCAAAGAATCATACCGATGGTTGATTCGTGCGCGATACACTGTGGATCGAAAAAGTTTTAGCCGTTCCAACAAATTTTTTTGAATTGAAAATTTGCTCGAATCGGATCCTTTCGATTTCTATATCGAAGATATACTTACGAAGTTGTTCCAATATATTGATTGGCATTAACCCTAGATCGTTGCCCCTGAGAAATTAATAAATACTTTCTACTCGAGCTCCATCACGAACTATTTACATTACAACCCAATAAAAAAAGAAGGGTTCTAGTAGAATAGAAAAACGACGTCGAGCCAAGAGCACCTTCATTCCTATATAAAATGGTGGATGTAAGAATAAGAATCCACACCGGATCGTGTCCTTCAAGTCGCACGTTGCTTTCTACCACATCGTTTTAAACGAAGTTTTACCATAACATTCCTCTAATTTGGAACCAGTATGGAATTGATTCAATTATGGAATCATGAATAGTCATTGGTTCAGTCGGTACAGAGACATAGTCATTTATATTTTTTATTATCTACATAGATAATAAAGATTTTTCTGAAGAAATATTAGCAAGACCCCGGCTTTTTTGTATGAATGGAACTTTTTCTATAAATCTCTATCTCAAAAAAATGTCTAACAGAAATATCCAGAAATATAAATATAGAAATAACATAACTAACAGAAATCACACGAATAAAATTAAAATAAATAAATTCTATTTGACTCTGCCTCTTCAAGTGACTCAATAAGATAGACTGACCCATTCCAACTTCCCAAAACTTCCCAAAGATTCAATCCATAAAGAATCATTACAAATCTTTATACTTGAAAAAGTTTCTTACTTATACATCATTATTTGAGTCAAGTTTTACAGTAAAGACTCCATTTGATTATCATAAGAAAGATAATTTTATGTTTCTTTTCGAATGGAATTGTCAATGATGTAAAGCAAATAATCTAAATAGATCGAACAATAAAAAGAAATATCATTGTTAAATATTTAAAATTGAATATTTTAGGGATGCAAATTATTTTTCACAAAAATAGAAAGACTTTTTGTCACTGAAATAGGATAACAATACATACCTATAGGCTAAGCACTTCCTCTTTTATATGTATTTTCATATTTTGTTTAACCTGAGGTTAAGTAATCTTTCTACAGATCTATGTCCCATCTTATCTTTATCTGGATCACAAAAGGGTTTAGTTACTTTTGCATGTCATTTGAACTCGATTTAGTTCAGTTTGTGAAAAATTCAGATATGATTCCGAAAAGAATCATTCAAAATCAAAAAAGAAAGAGGAATAATATTCTATCCAATATTAGACCTTGAAACAGAACCTTGTTGAACAAAAAGAAGTATTCGGATACAAGGGATATGCTCTGGGACGGAAGGATTCGAACCTCCGAATAGCGGGACCAAAACCCGTTGCCTTACCGCTTGGCTACGCCCCATTTCTATTTTTATTGGACACTAATACTAATAAAGAATAATATTGGTATTAAGTGTTCGTCAATTCCAGTCCAACTATCTATAGAAAATCTTTCTTCTTTATAGAATTTATTATAGATTCGTTGCTAGGATTTTGACATGTGTATATCTAGAATTCAACTTAATTTATTGATCATTACATATAATTCAATTAAGATATTGTATGAAAGTATGATTTCTTCTATTCTCCTTTGAGAATTGGAGGATTTTTGATTGAGTGGAAAAAGAAGGATTTTTTTGTCTACCTTACTTTCTTCATTTTTCCTTATATCAATAACTCAATCAAAATGCAATTATCTCGACGAAAAAAATGTCTGTTATGCTTAATATCTTTAGTTTGATCTGTCTTAATTCTGCCCTTTATCCGAGTAGTCTTTTCTTCGCCAAATTGCCCGAAGCCTATGCTTTTTTGAATCCAATCGTAGATGTTATGCCAGTCATACCCCTGTTCTTTTTTCTTTTAGCCTTTGTTTGGCAAGCTGCTGTAAGTTTTCGATAAGATCTTTAATAGTATCCTAGAAAATTCATGATTTATTCGATAAAAATGATAACAATTGATAAGATCAAATAAGTCTGACAGTATGAACCTTCAATTCAAACATTGAAATTCTCGGATAGCCGCGAGAAATCCGGCTCGCCCCATTTCCCGATTTTAATCCTTTTTCCGGGAAATACCTTATTAGCTTAGGGTCGCTTACAATATCTAATATCTAATTGTGGGTATGAAATTTGTGGTAATCAAAGACTCTTATTAAAAATTTCAACTTCATTTGAATTTCTGAACATTCTTTTCTATTTCTATAATTCATTTCTTGGTGTCAAAATAGGATATGTGATATAAAAATGGAGGATCTATTATCTTTTCTTTTCTCGTTTTTCTTTTTCAAAAAATGATCTTGGAGGTTGTGTAATGCTTACTCTCAAACTTTTCGTTTACACAGTAGTAATATTCTTTGTTTCTCTCTTCATCTTTGGATTCCTATCCAATGATCCAGGACGTAATCCTGGACGTGAAGAATAAAATAAAAATTTCGTTTTTCTTGCTTGATTTTACAATTTTATTAATATTTTATTTTAGCTATTCCACACATTTAACTAGGAAAAAAATAAACAGGGGTTTGCTAAATTTGAAAGAAAAAATAGAAAGTCATCAACGGAAACGGAAAGAGAGGGATTCGAACCCTCGGTACGAATAACTCGTACAACGGATTAGCAATCCGCCGCTTTCGTCCACTCAGCCATCTCTCCCAATTGAAAAAGATAATTACTATGTTACATTACACATCAAGTAAGGATTAAAGAAAGTATTTCTTTCACATTCTTTATCGTTATTATATAATTAGCAATTCCATTTAGATGCTCGAAAGATCCAAATAGAAAGATAAATAAAGAAGACCTTCTTGCTTTTATTTTGTTCGAAGTGCCCTTTTGGCCTGGCCCGGTCAATACCCAGCCGGGCCTTTTTTTGTTCCAAAAAATTCCCTTTATTTTTTATTTATAGGCAACATACTCTAAATAGCCAATTTGGTATCTGTGTAACACTTTCCGTTCTGGGGTTTACATATACTTATCATTTTTGTTATAATGGAAATTGAGAAGGATTTTTGATTCAAAAGAATCAATTAAGTATGTATCAATTTGTATTTTCTTATGTCATTAGGCAAACCAAATTTTAGATTCAAATCCAAGAATCATTCACGAATTCTCAGTCAACGAATAGTTAATGGTTCCCATTTATCATAAATTTTAGTTTTTTTGAGTGAAAATATACATTTTCTTTTTCAATAGAAAAGTGAGGGGAAGCTTTTTGGCATTGTGTGTTTTGAGATACTATACAATCAATCGAAGGGGTAGATCAAATACAATCAAAAGGGTAAAAAGGGTTTCTTTTCTAATTTTTCTAAATTTAGAAAAAGGATTAAAAAAAGGGATGCAAGTACAATAAACTAAAATTTAGTAATCCAACCCCAAAAGGGAAATTTTTATCCTATTGTGTATCGTTTTGGCGGCATGGCCGAGTGGTAAGGCGGGGGACTGCAAATCCTTTTTCCCCAGTTCAAATCCGGGTGCCGCCTCATCAACAAACGAATCGAAATCTCTTATTCTGTTCTGCTGATATAACTCAACCAAATTTTACCCAGCAGAACAGAATAAGGGGACTGTTAATACTTGGTTGATTCTAAACATCCGTTCTGGGGATTTTGTAAAAGATTGGAAATCTTTGAATCCAAAATGAAAAGAAAGATTATAATGGTCGAAGCAAGACTTCCCGATTCCTTTCTACTACTAATGTAATGTCTACTGATTGGGTCTTTATTGGATAGCCGGCAGATAATTTAACTACTGGTTGGGGGAAGTTCTTTCTATACTGTAATCTACATATATAGACTCGCGAGAGTCTCTGAGTGTTCAGGCATTCGATCACTATTAGATTGAGATGGATAATTTACTTTTTCACTTTTTTTTAACCCCTCGTCAAGAGTATAATCTACTATCTCCCAACTCCTTCAGAGAGACTATCGGGAAAGGGTACGTATTAGATCAAATAAGAAAAAGTTTGTAATAGATAGCAATTGATCTTTTTTTACTTTGAAGGGCAAGAAAAAAGGAATGGACCCTCTTATTTTATTACTAGATGTTCCATTAGTAACATTCCTTTGTAGTGTGATTGTTTATTTTACTTGTGTTTAGTCTTTCCCGATTAGAAATCATATAGGAATTTTTGAAATGGATTTATTTGATTGGTTCATCAATAGTGTTCGGCCAGAATCCCTTTTTGACTCTGGACCATTCATTCTACTATTATTAGTGAGCAATAATGGAATAATTCTATCATAGAGATAAGGGACATAATTCACATGGATATAGTAAGTCTCGCTTGGGCTGCTTTAATGGTAGTCTTTACATTTTCCCTTTCACTCGTAGTATGGGGAAGAAGTGGACTTTAGAAGCACTCCTAATTTAGTTGAGGAATGAAACGGTATCAATTGTTTTATAGATCGTTCTGCAACGCATTTTTGATTTGAATTGAAATAATTTTCAAATAAAAATATCTTCATTTACAAATTCCATTGGATTCTAGTGGAGAAATGTATTCTATAACAGTAAAACAATTATTTCAGATTCATCGGAATAAATAGATGTATCAAAGAAATAGAATTGGGTCCTACGTCAATTCCATATATGGATTAATAACTACATATATTGAAGATAGAAGCTAATATAGTATACCAACTTTATTAGAAACAATTTTATACACTACTATAACACTAATAGAGAGTATGGTAAGTAAGAAAGAAATTTCTTTCTTACTTACCATACTCTCGGATCTCATAGAATACCGCCGATTATAGCCCGTTGATTTCATTTAAGACGCAAAAATAGAATACTTTTCATTTGATTTCTTCAACTATTGATAAGAATTCAGAAGTCAAGTTTCATTTAAAGTAATTAATCGTTTTGACTGACTGTTTTTACGTAAATTATAAGTAGAAAAGCAGTAGGAACTAAAATGAACAGTGCAGTAGCAATAAATGCAAGAATATTTACTTCCATAATCTCATCGTTTTTTTTTTTTATTTCACAATAACTCGGGATTTAATCCCATAGAGATGATAAATCTTTCACCTGTCAATTCAATGAATGCATTACCTATCGATGATCTTGAATCGGATCAATATCATGAATAACAATATCTGAGCTATTAAATTAATTCGTCGTCGAGAATTGAATAGTATAACATACGAACATCTTTTATCCATACCGAACCCAAGATTGGATTCCCGGACCAATCAAAAATTCCTTTACTTTATTTATCCTTATTTTCTGTTATTTCTTTTCTATAACCTATCTTTTCTTTTCTATAACCTACCTTAGGTCTTCCTTATAGAACCATCAAACGAAATCTAACCACCCGTCCGAACTACAAAACCCCAACAAACAATACAAGCGAAGTGGAAAAAGAGAGGAATTAGGTTCTAAATTTTAATGATCTAAATTTATTTGGAAGTTTGGAAGACAAAGAAGTATGAGAAAGATGAGTCGCGGGAGAAAAGATGGAATATTCTATCAACTTCACTATTTTAGTTATTTTCATTTTAGTTTAGGGTTTTTTCTTTCTTCGACAGAATCCTGAAAAAAAAAATAAATATAAATAAATAAGGGAAACCCCTTCGGAATTCAATTATACTCTCTGTCCATTCTTTCACAGAAAATGGAGAGGCGAATTGATGTACTTATTGGATCCGTCGGGACTGACGGGGCTCGAACCCGCAACGTCCGCCTTGACAGGGCGGTGCTCTTGCCTATTGAACTACAATCCCAGGGAAATAAGAAGAGATCTAGCAGAAATTTTGGATTCTTTTTTATTCTCTCGTATCAGGTATTTCTTAAGGTTCTACCATCTGATAGTAGATTGACAAATTGTTGGGCCGAGCTGGATTTGAACCAGCGTAGACATATTGTCAACGAATTTACAGTCCGTCCCCATTAACCACTCGGGCATCGACCCAACGCCTAATTCATTTTAGACGTTCCATAATCAACTTCCTTTCGTCTCCCAGGCAGATTTGACAAATACATATCACTTGATCTAAAATACAAAGTCCCGCTGAGTAGACTATTAGAAGGACTTGACAAATATGGATCACTTGATAGGAAATCCCACTCCTATAGTCTTGAGTCTTGGTACACCCCTAGAGGGACTTGAACCCTCGTTTTCTCCGTGAAAGAGAGAGGTCGTAACCACTGGACCATAGGGGCCTATGGCCACCTTGATTCATAAATCAACTAGAAATAATAGGTCCCGGCCACCTTTAGGAAATAAAAAAGCACTAGAAATACAATAGGTAATAAGAAAAATACCATAGGTAATTAATGCCTAAGGCTACCTTAACTTAATATAACTCAGGCCGAGAGCCGCCTTTAGGAGATGAATAGGAGATGAATCAAACCGAAAAACTAGTTAACTATTCTGGAGGTTAATGGTAATCAAACTTTACCATTAAATTACAACGATTTCATTGGTCTTTCTCGTCTTTATCTCTCTCATTCACAAAGGTTCTGCGTTGGATCCAAGATCCTTTACTCTCCAGTGGATTCAAGGTGCTTTACCAAAATATGATTTGACCACTTAAATTATATTGCGCCCTAAGTCATACTGTCAATTGACGACAGG